GGGTGATGTAAATCATACATGATGGAGCTCGAGTAAAAAGTATTGATTCATTTCTCGGAGGCAAGAATCTAGGGTTAGTATTAATCAATAAATTGTGACAACTTCGTAAATATATTTGTAAATAAATTTTCCATATATAAATCGAAAGGATCCAATTCAAGCAAGTTTAAAATTCAAAAGTCACTTTTTTTTGAATTGGTAAAACTTTTTCGATCAAATCAAAAGTGTATTACACAAGAATCACTCAGTCATATGATTCTTTGATAGAAAGAAATCATAAAAAAGGGTATGTTGCTGCCATTTTGAAACGATTCAAAATCACCGAAGTAATGTCTAAACCCAATGATTCAAGGCAAAGATAAAGGATCCTGGAACAAGGAAATACCATTTTCGATTGTCTCAACAACTAGATCAGAATCAAAATAGATTCTAAAAGAGACAGACAAACAAGGGGTTAGAGACCACTCAATAAATCAAATACTTAAAAGGTTTCCTTTAGTTATTTGAGAGTTATACAACTTGAGTTATGAGGGTACAAATTTAAAATACGAATAATTTTTTTTTTCGGTAGGGGAAAGAATAAGTACTTAAATCATAGTCTAGTTGGTTTGATGATTTTATGGCTATATTTGACATTATTATTCTATACATAGATATAAGATATAATTTCCAATTTTCTTGAGCCGTACGAGGAGAAAACTTCTTATACGTTTCTAGGGGGGGTATTGTTCATCTATCCCAATGAGCCATTTATCGAATCGTTGCAATTGATGTTCGATCCCGACGAGAGGGAAGAGATCTTCGGAAAGTGGGTTTTTATGATCCGATAAAGAATCAAACCTATTTAAATGTTCCTGCTATTCTATATTTCCTTGAAAAAGGCGCTCAGCCTACAGGAACTGTACATGATATTTCAAAGAAAGCGGGGGTTTTTACGGAACTTACCCTTAATCACCAAACGAAATTCAATTAATGAAAAATTAATGAAATAAAATATATAAAAAAGAATATATATAAAAGGAAGGTGTAGATTACTTGTAGAGAGCTTTGTATAATCTTTTCTCTGCTATTCGCTCTCCTCTCTTGTTCTATTCAT